TAGTATTTTTGAAAATTCTCATTTTGATTTGGTAATGAATATACTTCGTAATCGTTTTGTTTTTTGTAATGAATTAATAGGTCTTTTTCATATGAATTCTCTTTGTTTAAATCTTGATTTTGAATTGTACGACATTTATTGATTCTATTTTTCCATTTTGCTGCTATTAATCTAGACCATCTAATCTGAGATAAATGGTATTGATAATGACCTCTTAACCAGTTTTTCCATTGATTTATTCCAGAATTCCGAAGTTTCTTATGTCTTAATTCATAATGAATTATTCCTTGTTTTCCAAAATAATCTTTTATTGAAGTCTTAAGAAAAAAAGACGTTCCGTGATATTGAAGAATAGATCTTAACTTATACAAGTTAAGAACTTGTGTTTGTGATATTTTGTAAAATACATATGCTTGTGACAAGGAGGATAAGTCAAAAAAATTCTGTGAATTCTTATTACTAATATTATAAAGTGACTTTTTTATAGTCGAAATAAAATTCATTTTATTTTGATTTGTTTTATTAATTCTTTTTTTATTTTTTTTATTATTGTAAATGGATTTATCAATCATTTTTTTTGTTGATTCAACAAAAAGTTGTATATTAATTCTGGGAATATTAATAATAGATAGAAGGATATCTGCGTATATCCTTTCAGTGAAAAATTTTATAAAATAATGTAATTTACGGATTAATCGAGTATTTCTTCTTTTTAATATTTGCCAATTTGGTGATTCGAATCTTTTAGCATTATAACTTGTTTTATTAGGACTATCATTTATTTCTGGAGTCACTTTTTTTTTATTTTTTGTAATTCTTTTTATTTGATTTCTGATTGTGCTTGTTCTATCAGTCAGATCTTTCATTTTTTTTTCTGTCAGTAAAAAATTTGTCCAATATGTAGATTGAATTCGACTAAAGGATTTATGAATTATATGATTGCGGGTTATAGAATCTTTTTTTTTTTTAGTTTCGCTTGATTTATATATTTCTCTCAATCCAAATAATAGAATTGGATTTACTTTTGAGAGTTCTTTTTTTATTTTTTTTAAAAACGGAATGCCCTTGATAATCCATTTTTTTGTTTTTTTTGAGATATTTAGAAATTTTGTTCTTTCTTTTAAAACTTTTAGAAATATAAAATACTTTTTTTTCAATTTTCCAATTTTTTTTTCGAGTTTCTTAAAAATGGGTTCAAAAAAGGAAGGCCGTTTTTGGGGAGAACCAAAAGGAAGTTCAGCTTCCATTCCCCAAACCGTTAAAAAAAAAAAATCATCTTTTTGTCCTTTCTTTTTGATTCGATCTATATGAGAGGACCGTGGCTTAGATCTGTGCCAGGGTTTCAGACAGAAAGGAAATAGCATCTTTATTTGAATACCGTCTATTAACCAATTTTTCGGAAATTCTGTTTCTGATAATTGAACACCATTATAGGTGCATTTAACATGCATTTCTTTATTCCATTCATTTAAATCCTCAGACCACTCAGGAAATTGTAATAATAGCATACGGCCAATATTTTTAGCTATTATCAATGACGGTAATATAATATATTTTCTAAGAATCGATTGAGTTATTAACATGGAACCTCTTATTACTTGAGCAAATGGAATGGTATCCCAGGCTTCTGCTACTTCTATCCGCGCTTTCTCTTTTCTTTTGTTCTCTTCTTTTTTGTCCTTTTCCTTTTTTTCCCTTTCTTTTATTTCTTCTTCTGTATAATCTGAAATTTTGAATTCTGCTCCCTTTCCTATACAATTTCTAAAAATGAGTTTTATCAGTTCGGAGATATCAAAAAAAAAAGGGTGTGATTTGTCTATTCTGTCCAAAAAAAGCGGAGAATGTGCATTTGCTTGAAAAAGTTCCCAAATAACTGTTTTACATCTTTGGGCTCGCATTGAACCTTTGATTATGTCTCGACGAAAATCAGATTGTTGCGAATATCGTATCAAAGCTACTTCGTCTCTTTTATTAGAATTATTAGTATCCTTATTATTAGGATCGGTATTTCCCCGGTTATCAGTAAAAATCACTACACGTTTGGCTTTTCTTGAACGAATCTGATAATCTATTGGTACTTCTTCTTCACTTTCTCCTTCCTGTTGTTCTAATTCGTTGATTAATTTGTATGACCATCGAGGGACTTTTTTACTGATTTCTTTTATTCCAATAGATTTTTTTTTTTTTTTTTGATCATTAAGATCACTTCTAATTGCATTGAATAAAAATTTTGTTTTATTTTCGGAATCCATTCTTCCTTGTTCTGAAAATAAAGAAGATCCTTTCAAATTCAAATTTGATTTAAGTTCACTGATTAAAGTCAAGAAATAACTCATTTTTGTTGATAATGGGTTGTTATCAAATATATCTGTTTTATCTTTAAATTCTCGAGAATCAGTATCAGTAAGAAAGATAGTATGAATCTTATTTTTTTCTATGAAATTTTCTATTGAAGTTTCATTTATGATTAAAGGTGAAAACAAATTTTGTATTGTTCCAC